CTCGGACCAATCAATCGAATATTGATTAATACGTAATCGATCGAACACTACTTGAAAACGGCTCTTCTGCTCAGAAACGAAATGTTCCAAATGTTCCCGGAAATTCTTGCTCCCGTTGGGCCATTTGTATCTATATGCATTAGGATCCCGATTCATGGATCTTTCGGTTCGAGAAATAAGAGGATCGAACCATTTCTTCTGACTCTTTTTCAAATTCGATAAATGTTGGTTGATCGTATATTTCATTATAGTTCTATGATTCAGAGTCTCATTTCCTATTTGATCCCTTTGAATTCCATATTCGAAGTTGCGATCGGATCTATTCATTAAAAAGAATCGATTCGATACATTTCTTATGTACCCATAGATGCTATATTGGATTTGAATCAGATTTCGGATCAATCTATATTGATTGACTGCCTCCATTATGTTGTTGCTAGCAAATACCACTATTTTTGGTTTTGGATCTTCCAAGTCATTCCCGCAGGAGATCCGGACCGATTTTTTTCTGATCCTTCGATAAAAAGATTCATTCTCTTCATAAAAAATAGGAGGTAGAACCAATAAAGATTTCTTTTTCGATTCATTCCTGGAGTTGAATACCCCATTCAATAATTTTTTTTGATCCAATCCGTAGGAATCAATAGAAAAGGAAAATCCCTTATGATACACCAGATCTGGCTCGGTTATTGATAGAGTGAATAGATCTGCCATTTCTTGAAATCTCTCTTCTGATTCAAAATCGTGGTGTAACGTGTATCCCCCCCTGTTCCGGTCATGGAATAGATGAAATAAATCAAAAAATGGATTTTGGTTCAAGAATGAAATCTTATTGGAACTGTCCATATCCGGTTCATCCTTCGGAACCATATCACATCCCGGATCTGATGAAATAGGATGAATTGAGACGGTATTTTGTAAATACGTAATTATCTTGAATATATCAACCATTTCTTTATTTTCCGATCGTCTGGAAGGGATAAAAGAAAGATCTTGTTGTTTCTTCAACAATTTATGATCTCTAGTGGACCTCTCAGTAGGATTCGAACCCAGATGAAGTTCTGACCATCTGTCAGAGAAAAAAGAACGAATTGATCTTGTAGGATTCCCAAGAAATTCTTCGATTTCTTCCGGAAGCAGATGATTATTCATCTGCTTCTCACGTTCCGTGAATAGCCGGGACATTGAGGAATATCCAGAAAGGCTTTTCGGGAATCGGTCTGATTCTATCTCTGTTCGTTCCGTTTGAAGAAAGGAAGGATCCCAAAGAATCGATCTTTCTTTTAGTTGTTGAATCTCTCTTTGATTGATCAATGTGTGATATTCCGAATCCTCATTACTAATGGAATCGAAATGGTCTCTGGATTGATCAGAAGATCCTTTCAATTGGCTAGAATCCGTTACTTGAACGAAAATAGATCTTGTGGAATCATATTGAATATTTGACGATACATTCCGTACCTTGCTAAAAAACCGATCCTTGTTTACCAACCACACATTGTCTAACCAAATCCAATTCTCTCTCGATACGTTCCTCAAAAAATCCGATTCGTGCGGATTCTTCCCCCAACTAACGAAGAGATCTTGGCGGAATTGCCACATATGAAATTGAGCACAATTTTGCAAAGAAATACCCCACTTGTTTCTCGAGAAGAGATGGGAAACATGCTCAATCTCATTTGATTGAATAGTTGACTCAGCTCCTTGTTGTTTGAAGAAACCCTCCACTTCAATTGGTCTTTTTTCACGAAAAGCAGACATGAGATAACAAATCCAGTGTTTCACTAAGATTTCGAATGGCTGTCCCGAATTCAAGTTGATTATGTTTCGCTTCTTCCTCGGAGAAAGACGATCAAACAATTCCCAATCATGGTCCTTGCGGATCGGATCATCCGTATAGGATACAAAAAGAAACTCCAGATATTTGATATCTTTCTCTTTGAATGAGATCTCAATTCCAGCTACGGTTTCCTTAGATATCTTACAACTAGAATCCCTCTTTTTTCCGATCCGGTTCCTCCACCACCGCGAACCCCAGTTAGATTCAGGCATGATACACTTTTTAGTTATTGGGAGAACCCAAGTACTCTCTTTCGGATCCATGAAACAACTCTCAGAGATCTTTTTCCCTTTTGGAAGATACAGGAGCGAAACAATCAACCTATTAATATTGGAAGACCCAAAAGATTCTTCCAATGTATCATTTCTGGGTCCAATGGAATTCATAGGTATAGGAAGAAGCCCCATCAAATAGAGATTTTTTCTTTCGACCATATTTCGATTGTTAATACGATATATAAGGACCGCTACTACAAGCAGTACTACACCTTTGATCGTGAAATATCGATTGCTTGTTGAACCCTGTGAATCGCGTGAAAGTAGGATACTCCAAATTCGGGGGTCAAAGAGTTTCATAAAACGTTCTTGGTGGAAAAAAATGTGAGTGAAAGATCCCACGGAATCGAATTTGGTCCATGAATCTAAGAAATAGTGAGAATTCTTGATCTCTCTCAATATCTCTCTCAATTCGAAGATCCAGGATTTGAATTGATGTCGTTTCATTGATTCCTGTTTCATTGATTCCTCCTAAAGATTTCATTTCAATTGGAATTTGGTTATTCACGATGTACGATGATCCCTGTTAAGCATCCATGGCTGAATGGTTAAAGCGCCCAACTCATAATTGGCAAATTCGTAGGTTCAATTCCTGCTGGATGCACGCCAATGGGAACGTTCAATAAGTCTATTGGAATTGGCTCTGTATCAATGGAATCTCATCATCCATACATAACGAATTGATATGGTATATTCATACCATAACATATGAACAGTAAGAACTAGAATTCTTATCAATACTGGAACTCATAGGGAAGAAAATGGATTTATGGATGGAATCAAATATGCAGTATTTACAGACAAAAGTATTCGGTTATTGGGGAACAATCAATATACTTCTAATGTCGAATCAGGATCAACTAGGACAGAAATAAAGCATTGGGTCGAACTCTTCTTTGGTGTCAAGGTAATAGCTATGAATAGTCATCGACTCCCGGGAAAGGGTCGAAGAATGGGACCTATGGGACATACAATGCATTACAGACGTATGATTATTACGCTTCAACCGGGTTATTCTATTCCACCTCTTAGAAAGAAAAGAACTTAAATCAAAATACTTAATAACACGGCGATACATTTATACAAAACTTCTACCCCGAGCACACGCAATGGGGCCGTAGACAGTCAAGTGAAATCCAATCCACGAAATAATTTGATCTATGGACAGCGTCGTTGTGGTAAAGGTCGTAATGCCAGAGGCATCATTACCGTAAGGCATAGAGGGGGAGGTCATAAGCGTCTATACCGTAAAATCGATTTTCGACGGAATGAAAAAGACATATCTGGTAGAATCGTAACCATAGAATACGACCCTAATCGAAATGCATACATTTGTCTCATACACTATGGGGATGGTGAGAAGAGATATATTTTACATCCCAGAGGGGCTATAATTGGAGATACCATTGTTTCTGGTACAGAAGTTCCTATCTCAATGGGAAATGCCCTACCTTTGAGTGCGGTTTGAACCATTGATTTACGTAATTGGAAGTAACCAATTAGGTTTACGACGAAACCTAGAAATCGATCACTGATCCAATTTGAGTACCTCTACGGGATAGACCTCAACAGAAAACTGAAGAGTAACGGCAGCAAGTGATTGAGTTCAGTAGTTCCTCATATAAAATTATTGACTCTAGAGATATGGTAATATGGAGAAGACAAAATTGTTTGAAGCACCGACAGAACCGGAAGCGCCCCTTGTTTCAAAGAGAGGAGGACGGGTTATTCACATTTCATTTGATGGTCAGAGGCGAATTGAAAGCTAAGCAGTGGTAATTCTACCCCCGGGGGAAAAATAGAGATGTCTCCTACGTTACCCGTAATATGTGGAAGTATCGACGTAATTTCATAGAGTCATTCGGTCTGAATGCTACATGAAGAACATAAGCCAGATGATGGAACGGGGAGACCTAGGATGTAGAAGATCATAACATGAGTGATTCGGCAGATTTGGATTCCTATATATCCACTCATGTGGTACTTCATCATACGATTCATATAAGATCCATCTGTCTAGATATCATCATATACATCCAGAAAGCCGTATGCTTTGGAAGAAGCTTGTACAGTTTGGGAAGGGGTTTTGATTGATCAATAAAGAAGAATCTACTTCAACCGATATGCCCTTAGGCACGGCCATACATAACATAGAAATCACACTTGGAAAGGGTGGACAATTAGCTAGAGCAGCGGGTGCTGTAGCGAAACTGATTGCAAAAGAGGGTAAATCGGCCACATTAAAATTACCATCTGGGGAGGTCCGTTTGATATCCAAAAACTGCTCAGCAACAGTCGGACAAGTGGGTAATGTTGGGGTGAACCAGAAAAGTTTGGGTAGAGCCGGATCTAAGCGTTGGCTAGGCAAGCGTCCCGTAGTAAGAGGAGTCGTTATGAACCCTGTAGACCATCCCCATGGGGGTGGTGAAGGGAGGGCCCCAATTGGTAGAAAAAAACCCACAACCCCTTGGGGTTATCCTGCGCTTGGAAGAAGAAGTAGAAAAAGGAATAAATATAGCGATAGTTTGATTCTTCGTCGCCGTAATAAATAGGAGAGAAATCGAGAATATGTTTCTTCGTCTTTACAAAAGAAAAAAAGATAGGAGTAATTAGCTGTGACACGTTCACTAAAAAAAAATCCTTTTGTTGCTAATCATTTATTAGGAAAAATTGAAAAGCTCAACATGAAGGGGGAAAAAGAAATAATAGTAACTTGGTCCCGGGCATCTACCATTATACCCACAATGATCGGCCATACAATTGCTATTCATAATGGAAAAGAGCATTTGCCTATTTATATAACAGATCGTATGGTGGGTCACAAATTGGGAGAATTTGCACCTACTCTTAATTTCCGGGGACATGCGAGAAACGATATGAAATCTCGTCGTTAATGTTAATAACAATAAAGTGAATATAGGTGCTCATCGTTCATTGGTGGGAGGTGAACCTTATGATAAAGAGGGACCCGGACGTAGAAGTATACGCTTTAGGTCAACATATATGTATGTCTGCGCACAAAGCGCGAAGAGTAATTGATCAGATTCGTGGGCGTTCCTACGAGGAAACACTTATGATACTAGAACTCATGCCTTATCGAGCGTGTTATCCAATTTTTAAATTGGTTTATTCTGCAGCAGCAAATGCTAGTCACAATATGGGTTTCAAGGAAACAGATTTAATCATTAGTCAAGCCGAAGTCAACGAGGGTACTATCGTGAAAAAGTTAAAACCTCGCGCTCGAGGACGTAGTTATCCGATAAAAAGACCCACCTGTCATATAACTATTGTATTGAAAGATACATCTAAAGATGAAAAATATTACATATGGTTAAGAAAATCTGGATGGGTATATAAAGATAAATATACAGATGTTAGAGAGAGGTATCTATGTATGATAGAGCGGGACAAGCTGGAATGGGCTAATGGTGTTTTTAGAGAGAGGTATCTATGTATGATAGAGCAGGACAAACTGGAATGGGCTAATGGAGAAAGCCTGGAATGGGCTAATGAAGAAAGCGAGGATGAGGATGTATGGGACAAAAAATAAATCCACTTGGTTTCAGGCTTGGTACAACCCAAAAGCATCATTCCCTTTGGTTTGCACAACCCAAAAGTTATTCTGAGGGTCTCCAGGAAGATCAAAAAATACGGGATTGTATCAAGAATTATGTACAAAAAAATATGAGAATATCTTCAGGTGTCGAGGGAATTGCACGTATAGAAATTCAAAAAAGAATCGACCTGATCCAGGTCATAATCTATATGGGATTTCCAAAATGGTTAATAGAGGGTAAACCACGAGGAATCGAAGAATTACAGATCAATGTACAAAAAGGATTTAATTCTGTGAACCGAAAACTCAACATTGCTATCACAAGAATTGCAAAACCTTATGGAAACCCTAATATTCTTGCAGAATTTATAGCCGGACAATTAAAAAATAGAGTTTCATTTCGAAAGGCAATGAAAAAAGCTATTGAATTAACTGAGCAAGCAGATACAAAAGGAATTCAAGTACAAATTGCAGGACGTATCGACGGAAAAGAAATTGCACGTGTCGAATGGATCAGAGAAGGTAGGGTTCCCCTACAAACCATTCGAGCTAAAATTGATTATTGTTCGTATACAGTTCGAACTATTTATGGGGTATTAGGCATCAAAATTTGGATATTTGCGGACGATAAATAAAAATAATGGTCCCTTCTTTTACTTTCCGTTCTATCCAGCGATGGGCCAAAAAATGACAAACCCTTTCATTCTTTTTACGTTCAATCAAAAATGATCAATTCCAATTCTTCTAATTCTATTAATTCTATAGGGTTGAATAAAAATTCGATTGACCTTTGGTATAATTGCTATGCTTAGTGTGTGACTCGTCGGTTTTTTATTTAGGTCTAGGTTAGGATTAAAAAAACAAAGGATGACCCATAGTATGAACTAATAACTATGGAACTAATAATCAGCTCATTGCTTCATATTATCTAGATCCAAAGAAGCAGTCACTATATGATGGATCGATCATATGGTTGTAGCAACTGAAATCTTTTTACATAAAAGAAAAATCAACCGGATTATGGGTTGTGAAGCGAAAATAAAAGGATGTGGATAAATGGAAGGACGAGAGAAAGAGAGAAGGAGAATATCAATGATATATGATTCCAATATGTATGGTCTATGAATCATTTCATACAAAGGCAGTGTAATAAAGCATCAATATGGATTCGTCCATAATAAATATTAATATAATAATTAAATGAATCTGGTTCATAGGAAAAAAAGAAAAAAGAGCACCGAGTCAATAAAGACTGAGTAGATTGACTCAGGAACAACAAATTCAATTAGGAGCTCCATTGCAGAATTCAGGCCTAGCCATTAATCAAGAAGTGATGGGAACGACGGAACCCGTGAATGCAGAAGATTCTATTGAAAACAAATTCTAATGATTCATTGGGTGGGATGGCGGAAAGAACCAGGAACCAATTCATTTATTCTGAGAAGTCATGGGCCAACCATACGAATGAAACAGATATTGAAAGAGTCAATATTCGCCCGCGAAAGCTTTATTGGATTGCTAAGTTTTGGTGGATTCAATAAAGGTCAAAATAAAAATTCGTTATATAAAAAATAAAAAAAAAAAAATTCTAATAGAAATATATGTATAGTTGTATATACAATCCAAGATATGAAAATTTTTACGTGACAGATTAGATCTCAAAAAATCCCAGGATTCAGCGTATTATTAATTCAATACATATTTGTAATATTATTGAATCGTTTCATTCGCGAGGAGCTGGATGAGAAGAAACTCTCATGTCCGGTTCTGCAGTAGAGATGGAATTGAGAAACAACCATCAACTATAACCCCAAAAGAACCAGATTCCGTAAACAACATAGAGGAAGAATGAAAGGAATATCTTATCGAGGCAATCGTATTAGTTTCGGTAGATATGCTCTTCAGGCACTTGAACCCGCTTGGATCACATCTAGACAAATAGAAGCAGGGCGACGAGCAATGACACGATATGCGCGTCGTGGTGGAAAAATATGGGTACGTATATTTCCAGACAAACCTGTTACAGTAAGACCTACGGAAACGCGTATGGGTTCGGGGAAAGGATCTCCCGAATATTGGGTATCCGTCGTTAAACCGGGTCGAATACTTTATGAAATGGGTGGAGTATCAGAAATTGTAGCCAGAGAAGCTATTTCAATAGCTGCGTCCAAAATGCCTATACGAACTCAATTCCTTATTGCGGAATAAGGGTGTGCAACCAAACCAAAGGGGTCTTTGTGATGAAAAAACAACCGCAGGTTTTTTTTTCTGGACAAACAATATTTCTTTTTTTCCTTTGCCCTTTCTTTGCATTGAAAGAAACGATTAAAAAAAATGATATGATTCAACCTCAGACCCATTTAAATGTAGCGGACAACAGCGGGGCTCGAAAATTGATGTGTATTCGAATCATAGGAGCTAGTAATCGCCGATATGCTCATATTGGTGACGTTATTGTTGCTGTAATCAAAGAAGCAGTGCCCAATATGCCCCTAGAAAGATCAGAGGTGATCAGAGCTGTAATTGTACGTACATGTAAAGAACTCAAACGTGACAACGGTATGATAATACGATATGATGACAATGCAGCAGTTGTCATTGATCAAGAAGGAAATCCAAAAGGAACTCGAGTTTTTGGTGCGATCGCTCGGGAATTGAGACAGTTGAATTTTACTAAAATAGTCTCATTAGCTCCTGAGGTATTATAAATACTAATAGACGAGACCCTGATACGATTATAATTATATAATTATAGTAGGGTCTCGGAAATAGATTAAATTCATTTAGTAGATTGATTGTGTATCACGTATATCCCTTAATAATTCATAAAAAAAGAAAAAAAAAAAAACAAAAAGAGCATGTTGATTATATCAAAACTCGGAGGCACCAATAATTATAGCTCATCATGGGTAGGGACACTATTGCCGACATAATAACTTCTATACGAAATGCTGACATGGATAAAAAAGGAACGGTTCGAATAGCATCTACTAATATCACCGAAAACATTGTTAAAATACTTCTACGAGAAGGCTTTATAGAAAACGTGAGAAAACATCGAGAAAGCAACAAATATTTCTTAGTTTCAACCCTGCGACATAGAAGGAATAGGAAAGGACCATATAGAACTATTTTAAAACGTATCAGCCGACCCGGTCTACGAATCTATTCCAACTATCAACGAATTCCTAGGATTTTAGGGGGAATGGGGATTGTAATTCTTTCTACTTCTAGAGGTATAATGACAGACCGAGAGGCTCGACTAGAAAGAATCGGAGGAGAAATTTTGTGTTATATATGGTGATCCTTCTAGTATCCGAATTGGATCGGTAACTTCCTATTTGTGAAAAAAAAAAAAAACAAAAATAAATAAAACGAGAAAGGACTGGTTGTCTAATATCACTCCTCCTCCATTAGTTGATACTTCAAGGGGGTTACCTGGAATGAAAGAACAAAAATGGATTCATGAAGGTTTAATTACTGAATCACTTCCCAATGGTATGTTCCGGGTTCGTTTAGATAATGAAGATCTGATTCTAGGTTATGTTTCAGGAAGAATCCGACGTAGTTTTATACGGATACTGCCGGGAGATAGAGTCAAAATCGAAGTAAGTCGTTATGATTCAACCAGGGGACGTATAATTTATAGACTCCGCAACAAAGATTCGAATGATTAGGTGTCTTTTTCAACATGACTTTCGTGGGGATACAACTAGAGGTTCAAAATTTCAAGAGACTTATTTTCTTCCAAAGAGTAGATTCGGAATTAAGGTAAGGAATGACAAATATGAAAATAAGGGCCTCCGTTCGTAAAATTTGTGAAAAATGTCGACTGATCCGTAGGCGGGGACGGATTATAGTAATTTGTTCCAACCCGAGACATAAACAGAGACAAGGATAATCCTTCTAAAAAAGGACTCTCTAAAGGACCCAATGTACAAATAAAGGATCTGTTTTAACCTGAAATGGATATATCCATATATCTCTGACTCATATTTATGAGATGATAAAATATGGCAAAACCTATACCAAGAATTGGTTCACGTAGGAATGGACGCATTGGTTCACGTAAGAATGGACGTAGAATACCAAAAGGAGTTATTCATGTTCAAGCAAGTTTCAACAATACCATTGTAACGGTTACAGATGTACGGGGTCGGGTGGTTTCTTGGTCCTCCGCCGGTACTTGTGGGTTCAGGGGCACAAGAAGAGGGACGCCGTTTGCTGCTCAAACCGCAGCAGGAAATGCGATTCGTACAGTAGTAGATCAGGGTATGCAACGAGCAGAAGTCATGATAAAAGGTCCTGGTCTCGGAAGAGATGCAGCAT